AAATGTAGAACGTAAAAAAGAAAAGATAATAGAAATTACTAACCCAGTTGGACCAAAATAAAGATTTTCTTTTTTCGAGTGATTGCGTGATAACTTTTTTCTTCTCAGTCATTCAAGATATTAAGTGAATGAACCTATTACGGAATCTAATGAGTTAAACTAAAAGTAATTTTTTTTAATATTTTATTTTAATATAAGGTTTATGTTGGCTCTAAAATATAAATAGGATCCGAGACAATAAAAAAAGTTTTCTTCTATTCTTTCATAATGTAATCATTTTAAAAAATTTTAATTTTTGAGTAAAGTTACACGGCCCAGTTATTTTTATTAGTTTATATAAGTTTACCCCCAAGAGTTGCTCAATGAATCGGTTGATTGGAATCGCGGGATGGGTAGATATCGTAGATGATGAATCAATTTCTTTTTATACGCCTGTCACTTTATATTTGTTAGTACCGTCTATAATGATAGATGAATCAAAAACTTTCAATTTAAATTATTCTTTCAATTGGTATTTTTGCTTATCTCCTATTTTGGAAAAAGGAAACTTAGGTAAGTGCTTTTTTATAAACATATGTATAATGTATAAAAAGAACATATTTCATTTAGCTCCTTCATGCCTACTATAACTAGTTATTTCGGTTTTCTACTAGCGGCTTTAACGGTAACCTCAGCTCTATTTATTGGTCTGAGCAAGATACGACTTATCTGAAATTAGTATTTGAAATGCACAATTCAGAAAAAGAAATCTTTCGATAGGATTCCGTATAAATTCCCAATTCTTGGTCATTGAGATTCATGGTAATTCGGATTAATATTTAGGTATATATATTACCTCCTTTTTCTCTTTTAAAATAAATTACAATGATTGAAGTTTTTCTATTTGGAATCGTGTTAGGTCTAATTCCTGTTACTTTGGCTGGATTATTCGTAACTGCATATTTACAATATAGGCGTGGTGATCAATCGGACCTTTGATTAATTACTATCTCTTTTTTTGATTGACCTCCTACTTTCTTTAATCCAAGGGAGGTCAAATTTAGATTGCGGTTCAAGTTAGTTAAGCTTTTTCAGTCTAATTTGATCTAATGATCTAAGAAAAATAAGGACGAAATCACGCTCTGTAGGATTTGAACCTACGACATCGGGTTTTGGAGACCCGCGTTCTACCGAACTGAACTAAGAGCGCTTTCTTATCAGAAGAGAGAAGCCTTTAAAGACACTTTTTTAACCCCAATACGTCTTTGAATGACCAATTATATATTTATTATATATATATATATATGTTCAATTTGAATCGATCTCAATTAATCCCTCGTTACTGCTCAACGGAGAAGTAATAGGTAGGGATGACAGGATTTGAACCTGTGACATTTTGTACCCAAAACAAACGCGCTACCAAGCTGCGCTACATCCCTCCAATTGGTCTACAGTGTCATTGTATAGAATTCCTATCTTGTTTTCCACATCTTTATTTCCTCCATTGATATATAGAATATATATGGGCATTTCGTCTTTTTGGTCCCATTTAACATATAATAGTAATATATATATAGTAAAAGGCTTATATACGTATGAAATGCGGAACCTGTCGTAAAAATAAATGAGTAGTTTTCGGTAATGCTCGGGAAGAAGGGGACGCTTTTTATGTTTTAAGAAAAAATTTTTATTCACCCGATAGTTGTACATTTCAATTTTAATTAGGGATTCCGTGTACAAGGTTCTTAACTGCATATGCATCTGAGCATATATGTATTACCATTTTAGATTACAATAAAATATATTACAATAAAAAAAGGAAGGAGATTTTTCAATGCGAGATCTAAAAACATATCTTTCCGTGGCACCAGTATTAAGTACTCTATGGTTCGGGTCTTTAGCGGGTCTATTGATAGAGATTAATCGTTTTTTCCCAGATGCGTTGACATTCCCTTTTTTTTGATTCTAGTTATTGACACGGTACCAAATAACGAAGATTCGAGATACAATTAAATATTTGTGACTAATCCTTCACGCCCTTTTTCTCTTTTTTCCTTTTAGAATAAGAGGGAGGAAAGAGAAAAAAATAAAAGGTGGATTCAACAGCTTCGAGACTTGGGTTCAAGTTTGAATTAAATAAATTTTTAAAATTTTAAAAAGGGATGGAGGTAGAATAAACAAGGTGGGGTCTAGATATAGGACAAGACTCTTATACAAGGTACTTAAATGTAAACTTAAATGTAAATGAAATACTGTGATTTGAAATAAAGTTTCTAAATCATTCTATTTTTTTTAGTATATTGGTTGCAGCGAAATTTTTCATAATTGGATTTCAAGTTAGTAACTTCTATTTTTTCCTTCCTTTCTTCTTCTTCGTTTTGGATCGAAAATAGAAGAGTCGCGTAAATCAAAAATCCAAAGGGGGTTCATGGCCAAGGGGAAAGATGTCCGAATAACGGTTATTTTGGAATGTACATGTTGTGTTCGAAACGGTGTTAATAAGGTATCAACGGGTATTTCCAGATATATTACTGAAAAGAATCGTCACAACACGCCTAATCGATTGGAATTGAGAAAATTCTGTCCATTTTGTTACAAACATACGATTCATGGGGAGATAAAGAAATAGATCGAATCGAGCACATGTATGTAACCCTTCGAAGGAAGGGGAAAAAATGACATTCTATATAAATAAAACATAGTTAATAGTTAAATATAATAGTTAATATTATATATAWATATTATATTATWWATTATTAACATAATTAAATATTAAATATAAACAAACCAAATCCTATTTATTCTAATTCATTTTAGATCCGATCGAAATAGGATTTTCGGGATAAGGAATAAACTAAACAAACCATGGATAAATCCAAGCGACCTTTTCTTAAATCCAAGCGATCTTTTCGTAGGCGTTTGCCCCCGATCCAATCGGGGGATCGAATTGATTATAGAAACATGAGTTTAATTAGTCGATTTATTAGCGAACAAGGAAAAATATTATCTAGACGGGTGAATAGATTGACCTTGAAACAACAACGATTAATTACTATTGCTATAAAACAAGCCCGTATTTTATCTTTGTTACCTTTTCTTAATAATGAGAAACAATTTGAAAGAACCGAGTCGACCGCCAGAACTGCGGGTCTTCGAGCCAGAAATAAATAGGCTTATTCTTTCTTCACTTGAATAAAAATTCAAATCCGAACTCAAACGCAGATTGATGTTTTGTTCAAAAAATATGAAAAATGCAGATTGAATTATCGTGTCGTAAGAAAAAAAAGGAATCGGGTAAGAATAAATATTTTTTTTTTGAGTGTGTTCATTCATTTTTACTAATTTTTTAGCATATTCATTTTGACTCTACCCTCCCGGAGTTCATTCTCCGGGGAAAACTACGTTTAAATTATTCCGGTGGATTCTTTCCAATCTACTTCTTTTATGATCTCATTCGAAATCATATAAAGACATTTTTTATTTGATATAGCTATTTGTGCAAGTATTTTACGATTAAGAAGCACCTGTTTCTTATATAGGTCGTGTATTAATCTACTATAACTATAGGATACCCCTATTTCACGAATTACTGCGTTTATTCGAGTGATCCACAAACGGCGAAAATTTCTCTTTTGCTTATCCCTATCCCGATGAGACGAAACCAAAGCTCTTATTTTCTGTTGAGTAATTGTTCGAGTAAGTCTTGAATGAGCCCCTCGAAAGCTTGATGCAAATAAACGAATTTTTGTTCTACGTCTCCGAGCTATATTTCCCCGTCTAATTCTGGTCATTGAATAAATGAAACTTTGACGAATAACTAATAGATTTCCTTTCTTTCAGTTATTCTTTTTCCCTTTCCTAGTCTATTAATAACAAAGCTTTTTTCCAATGTATAAACTAAAAATTCAAATGGCTTTGGCTACTATAACCTTCCCGACCACTATTTTTCTTTTTTCTAGGCATTTCACTTCGAAATAATAAATTTTATTTTACTAGTTTTATTTTACTAGGTATCAAAATAGAATAAATAAAAAATAGAAATGGATAAAGAAATAGCGGCTTCCTTCGTTTCTATGATTACTTCTTAAACGGTGGGGTTTTCTCTATACACCGGAGCCTTTACTTCATTTAATCAATGTTATTGGTAACTTGTATAGTTCACATTCTTTGGCTCTACCCATGAATTATCCAGTAATAGGTCTTTCACGATTAGATCTACTTACACAGTAACGGTATTTAATTATGAAAGTTGGCTGGGTAGCTAACCCTTTTAGTCCGTTCTTGCAAGAGGGGGCCTAAGTTTTCTATTTTAAAGTAAGATTTCCTCCGCTTAATGGATAACCATTTGCTACCAATGGAGAATTGCTTCTCATCTTAAATTGAGATGATTGGATTTGCACCAATGGAAACCATAAATTTCATACACAATAGAATGGATGGATTCTCTTTTTTTTTAGATACTGAATTGAATGGACTTCTTTTTCTATTCTATCCTATTCGCCGGTACTGATCATTGATACTATAAAAAGTTTTTTTATCGCAGCTCATGATCTGAACGAGTCGCACATACACCCTAGTACATGTTCCTCGACGCTGAGGGCATCCCCGAAGCGCGGGAGATTTTGTGACATTTCTAATTGGCTGTCTTGTATTTCTAATAAGTTGTTTAATAGTTGGCATGTTGAAGCATATCATATAAATAATGGGCCGGTTTAGATCGATCCTAACCTGATGATTTTGAATGATTTGAATTACTTCTATTTAATTTTCTAGTAAATTCAGCAAAAATCTAAAATATGAAATCGAGGATTTACGCAAAATAAATAGAAATTCGGGCTATTTTCACCCAACCACCGCTACAAGATCAACAATTCCATAAGCTTGGGCTTCTGTTGCTGACATAAAAACATCTCTTTCCATGTCTTCCGAAACAACCCATAAGGGTTTGTCCGTTCTTTGTACATAAACCCTTGTGAGGGTTTCACGCAGTTTGAGCAGCTCTTCCGCTTCCAGGATAAATT